TAGAACCCCTCCTTTTCTGGATCCATCTCACATCAATAACTCGACCTATACCACCTACAGGTAGTTTTAGAGAAGTTTCTTTTGAAGTGGACAGCTGAATACCAAGTATGGCTCGTAATAATCTATCTTCTGGAGCATACGAGGATTCTTTCGACATCTGAGGGGTTAATTTACCTACTAAAATATCGCCCGTCTCCACCCAAGACCCTAACATCACAATCCCGTTTTTGTCTAAATTTCGGAGTAAATGCGCCTCTAGATGTGGTATTTCTTTAGTGATTCTTTCAGGCCCTTGGATTGTCACATGAGTTCGAATTTCATATTGCCGTATGTGAAAAGAAGTATAAATTTCCTCATATACTAGACGCTCGTTAATGAGTACTGCATCCTCAGAATTGTAACCTTCCCACGGCATATAAGCTACTAATAGATTTTTTCCCAAAGCGAGTTCGCCACCAATTGTAGCAGCGCCATCTGCTAAAATATGGCCCCTTTTAATACATTTACCTCGCACAACTTGGGGTTTTTGATGCATACAAGTATTTTTGTTGGAACGTTGATATGTAACTAAAGGAATACTTAATGTATTCTTTTTTCCCGACAAAAGAATCTTGTCAGTATCGGTATACAGGATCTTTCCCTCATTTTCGGCTATAGCGGGAACCCCGGAATCGAGAGCCACTTGGCCTTCTAATCCAGTTCCAACAATGCACTTTTCCGATCGAGAAAGCGGAACTGCTTGACGTTGCATATTAGAACTCATTAACGCACGATTCGCATCATTGTGTTCGATAAAGGGAATTAGGGAAGCTCCAAGAGAAAAATATTGGAGTGTAAAAATACTTCGAAAATGAACTTGCTCCCACTCAATAGTGAGGAATTCTTGACGGTATCGCGCCGGAACAATCTGTTCTTCTTGACTCCCTCGATTCAGTGCCAAAGAATTTCCTGTTGATACCATATAGTATTCATCTTTATTTGGCGATAAGTAAAGCATTCGTACTTTTTTTGATCTCTCATAGATTTCATAAAAGGGGCTTTGTAGAGCCCCCCAATGACCAATCCTCGCATGAATTGCTAAGGATCCTATAAGTCCAACATTGATTCCTTCGGACGTATCAATAGGGCAAATGCGGCCATAGTGACTAGGATGGATATCTCGTATCCGGAAACTCGCAGTTCGCCCGGTTAATCCTCCAGGACCCAGAAAACTCACCTTTCTCCCATGAACTATTTGTGTCAATGGATTAGTTCGATCCAAAACTTGAGATAATGGATGTAATCCGAAAAACGATTCATAAGTACTTATTAATGTAGTTGAAGTTACTAAATTCTGGGGAATCGGTATCAATTTATGTCTAATTGCTCCACACATAGTTCCTCTAACCATATTTTCTAAACGAACCAGGGCCAATCCGAATTGATCTTGTAAGAGATCCGCTACAGAACGAATACGTTTATTTTTCAAATGATTCATATCATCAAGTATACCCATTCCAAATTTCATTCCAATCAAACGATCCGTAGCTGCCAATATATCTCGCGGTAACAAAAATGTATTCTTCGTAGGTATATCAAGATTCAGTCTACGATTCATATTTCGCCGACCTATTGTTCCTAATTCACACCTTTGTTGAAAAAATTTATTTTGTAATTCCTTGCATAAGGATTCAGAAAATACTGGATCTCCCCCTATACAAGCAAATTGTTGATAAAATTCTAAAATGGCATTTTCCTTTGACTTAAAATTTTTTTTTTCCTTATCATTCAAAAAATACAAGAAAATTTCAGGGTAAAAAACATTCTCGAGAGTTTCTCTTAGACTCGAGCCCATAGCTGATGATAGAACTAGAATAGATATTTTCTGTTTCCTACTCACACGAGCCCATATCCTTGCTTTTCTATCAATCTCTAATTCTAATCTTCCCCCCCAATCTGATATTATGGTGCCGGTATAGACTGAAATTCCATTATGGTCCAATTCTGACCGGTAATAGATACCAGGGCTTTGCAATATTTGATTGATAACAATTCTGTATATTCCATTTATTATAGAAGTACCCAGGGAATTCATTAAAGGAATGTTTCCAATAAAAATAGTTTGTTCTTGTATATCCCTACAGGTTTTCCAAATTAATCCCGCAGATACATATAATTCAGAAGAATATGTGAGTGATTCATATAGAGCGTCTTTTTCCGTTATTAAGGGTTCTACCAATTGATAGGTTTCCACAAATAATTGAAATTCAAGTTCTTGATCTGTATCTTCAATTTTTGGAAACTTATAAAATTCTTCTGTTAAGCCCCGATTAATAAACCTAGAAAACCCTTCAAATTGTATCTCATTAAATCCGGGTATTGTAGACATTTCTTCATTTCCACTCCCAAGCATTTTTTAACTTCCCCTCCCTTTTTTTTGCTCATTCTTCATCAAAAAATCTGGATCAATATAGCAATGAAGGAATTTATTTTTTGTTTATTAAATCTCATGAAATTTGACGGATAGGAATTTGCACCAAATACAAACAGAAAGGGGACATTCCACTGAGATTTAGGGTGCTTTGTATCTAATATCAAAACAAAAACTGAGTGAATTTCTACCATTATTATGATATTCCGTATTCCAATTCAATAGAATACTATAAATGTAACTCTATTCAACATTTAATCTGTTCAATGAGATAAAGACAAAATAATCGTAAAAAATAAATTCTAGATTTTATTTTTTAGTACTTATTCCTGGATTCAATTGTTCAAAAAATAATTCGCAAAAAAGAGAGAATCTTTTTTACTCGAATTCATAGAATTCGTAACTGTTAAAATGTGTAAGTAAAAAAAAGGGGGGGGTTCTTTTTATTAAGAATGCACAGGGATTATTACAGCATATATGCCCCTCTTTTTTTATTATATTACAGTTTTATTCGGAACACCTTGTTTTATCAACATTTCTCTTTATTCAATCTATTCAAGAAAAATTGTAAAAAGTGAAGTACGAGAATTTCATTAAAATTCCATATAAACATGGGGATCCCGATAAGATACTTGATCAGATAATATCTGTGTAATAATGTCAATTATGGGGTTTACATATACCTATAATAGCTCTTATAATTGAAATTCATACGCGTTTCTTTAACTCCCTATCATTACTTATATGATTAAGTAATCATAACGAAAACACAGTTTTAGATGTAAATCTAAAAATTGTTCATGAATTTCCAATCAATAGTTAACGGTTCAAATTTGTGCTAATTTTTTGGTTTTGTAACTAAAAACTTTATTTATTTTTCAATATAAGGAATAAAGAATAATTAAAATTTTTTTAAGAAAGGGATTAAAGAAAAAAGGATCCAAAATACAATAAAAAAGCACAAGGGGAAATTTTGTCATTTATTTTAGATCGTTTTGGCGGCATGGCCGAGCGGTAAGGCGGGGGACTGCAAATCCTTTTTCCCCAGTTCAAATCCGGGTGTCGCCTGATAACCAAAAGAATCAAAATACCTTATTCTGTTTTGATAATTTGCTATGTTCCGCAGCAAGGTTAGGAAAAAAAACTCTGGATACTTGCTAGATTCTAAGTATCTGGGGAATTCTGGTCTATAAAATGACTTTAATTAAAGTTTAAGATTAGAGTCGTGAACAAAAAAGTTGTATGATAGCCCATTAGACTACTAATGTAGTGTCTACCGGCGGAGTATTAGAAATTTGGATAGGAAAAATTCAATTGTTAGTTGTGCAAAGAGTGGAACTTTGTATACAGACTCATGCAACTTTATAAGTACTCTGGCATGCAATCAATTTAGTTTTTATTTAGCATATATAAATTAAAAATAAATTTTGACTTTAACCTCTAGTCAAGAACATAATAATACGTATTCAAGTGGTTCATAGGGAAAATCGAAGATGGTAAGATTTAAATCAAAAATAAATAAAACAGTGATATTCCATATATAATGATCTATCTTGATTCTATAATATCGTTTTTTTACTTAATGAAAAGACACAAAAGTAAAGAATGGGTCTTATTATTATTATTATGACATGTTCTTAACATTCCTTTTTTGTTACTTCTACTCCTTCAACGGCTGTTTATGCTTATTTTGCTTGTGCTTACTGTTTTCCTATAAATTTTATAATTAAAAGAACTATATTAATTATATTTGGATTCGTTCATCAATAGTGTTTGATCACCCCCCCCCCCTTTGACTATGCGATAGAAATTCTACTATTATTAGTGAACAATAATTAATTTAAAGAGATCGAGGACACAACTCACATGGATATAGTAAGTCTCGCTTGGGCTGCTTTAATGGTAGTCTTTACATTTTCCCTTTCACTCGTAGTATGGGGAAGAAGTGGACTCTAGAAGTACAAATAATTAAGTTTCGGAATAAAACAGGATTCCTTTTTTTTAGACCATTCTGTTCTCCAAATACTTTATTTTAAATTTTACTTAGATTCCTTCATTGATTTCAATCGTTCTTTCAATGGATTTAAGAATTCAGAAAAAAAAAGAAGAAATAGAATCGGAAGAGTAAAAATTTTATTTAGGATTATTTCAGAATGATTTTAATCAACTCAAACATAAATTTGATATATATGAAGATAATAGTGTCGCTTGATAGATATTAAACTAACCTGTATCTTCATACACCTAACTTGTTATAGTACAATAACAATACTAGATAATATGGTAAAAAAAAACGTTCTACCATACTATCTAGTATCTCATAGATTGCTGCTTTCATAGAATACGGGTATAGGTCAATAATTAAACCACGAAACTTCTACCCTTTTTTTATTTCTTCGCTGCAATCATTGATAAGAACTAAAAAGTAACAAGTTTAAGTTTTAATTAAAGTTAATCACTTTGACTTACTGTTTTTACGTATATTATAAGTAAAAAAGCAGTAGGGACTAGAATGAACAGTGCAGTAGCAATAAATGCGAGAATATTTACTTCCATAAAATTTTTTTTAATTCGCAATAACTCGGGATTT